ATCGAAATATCGCTGCTACGCCAAAACTCGGCGCAAAGAACCAACCAGATTGCCCCAGTGGATAAATAAGGAATACGGAAACAAAAACAGCGATTGGAGCAGAGAATGAAATTGCATTATAAGGCCGCAATTGAACAGACCGAGCAAGTTCAAATTGACGTAACATGAAACCTATTAGTGCAAAAGCCCCATGGAGAGCGACAAAAGTCCACAGACCGCCTAATTGACACCAACGAGTAAAATCCCCTTGCGCTTCCGGGCCCCATAGTAGCAACAAAGAGTGTGCTAAACTATTGGCAGGGGTGGAAACTGCCGCGGTTAAGAAATTACAACCTTCCAAATAGGAACTAGCCAATCCATGGGTATACCAAGAAGTTACAAAAGTTGTCCCTGTAAACCAACCCCCTAAAGCGAAATAAGCACAAGGAAAGAGCAATAGGCCGGACCATCCTACAAAAACGAAACGGTCCCTTCGTAACCAGTCGTCCATAATATCAAATAAATCATTTTCTTCTTTAGTAACTCTACCAAGGGCTATAGTCATAGTGATCCTCCTATTCAATTACTTCAACCATTTCCGAGCACCTCATATCACTTCCAAGGCATACGATAGTTTGATTATCTGTGGACGATTTCTTTCTCGTTCAATGCCCTTTTTCAAAGGTCTCGAAGATAGAAATTTTTTATTTTTATCTATGGGGTCACAACCGAGGTCGTGGTAAATCCATGAATTTGATTCGATTAGTTTTTCTTATACTATAGAAATAAACATTTGAATTCAGCATTATTCCATGACTCCTATTTCAAAGCCTATCTTTTAAGGAAAAATGAAAATAAAAGTAACCCCTCTTTTCCCACTCGCTCTCTATTGCATGGGTGGAAGAACAAAAATGGGATTCTGAAAAAAAAAAGAAAGATATTGAAAAAAAAAATTGACTTTCGAAATCAATTTTTATGTGTAGCGGAAAGGAGTTGCGATTTCTTCTTATTCCTATAGAACATCTAGTAACAAGAATATGAAATCATAAATAGCGAAAAATTCTTGCCTTGCGCGGTCTAAGTCTAAGGAAATACAAAAAATCCGCTTATACAATTTCATCTACATCGAATTTATATATCAGAATAGTGGATAGAGGCATCATTCAAGGAGTCAGGTCTACTTACTTTATCTTTCTTTCCAATTTTATGGTGGGTTTGATAAGAACCCTTTTTGTTTTGTTTATAAATAATCAAAAAAAGAGTTTTTTATTTTTTATATAACCTGCTTGTTTTATTATAACAAGTCCTATATGAAAATGCCCGCTGAAGAGAAAATCTATCTGATTGTTTCTCAGCCAATATCGAATTTTAGAAAGAAAAAACAAGAATTTTCTTCTTTTTTTTATTAACATTAAGAAAAAAGAATATAATTAAAATGGAATTGGCAATATAATTTTTATGGACTTTTGAAAGAAAAAGGAAGGATTTTTTGCAATCGTTATTTCTTGCCTCTGTCATATCACGGAAACCTTTCGATTTGGAACGGGGAGAGATGGCTGAGTGGACTAAAGCGGCGGATTGCTAATCCGTTGTACAATTTTTTTGTACCGAGGGTTCGAATCCCTCTCTTTCCGCCCCCTCGGATCATTTGGGACTTTCGAATTGGAAGGAATTCTGACCCCCGGATTTTCTCATAGATAAATGTACGAAACAAATCCAATTTGTAAGAAAAAATTCCAAAAAAATTTGGATTTTTACTCCTCACGCCCAGGATTACGTCCTGGGTCATTAGATAAGAATCCAAAGATAAAGAGGGAAACAAAGAATATCACTACTGTATAAACAAAAAGTTTGAGAGTAAGCATTACATAATCTCCAAGATTTTTTTTTAAGGAATAGATTACCCGTTTTTCCTTACCACACAGATCCACTAGGATGGGTTTTGTTTATTTTTACACCTAAAAATGCAAAAATCAATTCTTGAAAAAAATTGCAAGAATTGATTTATAATAAGCACTCTTATCATTATCAATATCAAAAATTAGGTTAGGTATTGTGTGGGTACCTAAAGGTACCTGCTCAACGTAGGTGCAGGGGGTGGGGTAGAGAGGCGGATCCCAATTTATTGCTGCAGCTATACATTCAATGTAGAAGAATTAGAATTTTAGAATCGAAGGTTCATAATATAAGACTTCTCGGCTTTTATTCATTTTTAGAATTTTTTTGGAATGAATACATCATTCAATTTGGCAGACAGAACAGAGTAGTAAAGATTTCATCGAAAACTTACAGCAGCTTGCCAAACAAAGGCTAATAGAAAAAAGAGTATAGGTATGACAGGCATAAAATCCACGATTGGGTTGAAAATGGCATAAGCTTCGGGCAATTTGGCGAAGAAAAAACTAGTCGGATAAAGAACAGAATTAAAACAGATACAGGTTAAACTAAGTATATTAGGCATAACAAGCATTTCGTTCTTGTAGAGTAGATAATTGGATTTTGATTGAGTTATTTTTCTAAGGGAAAAAAGAAAAGGCGGGTTCAAAATCCTTTTTTCTTCGGACTTTCCCAAACGCAAAATACCTCCTTGTATTCGCACTCTCAAATGAGAATGGAAGAAATTCGACTTTCATATAATATCTTAATAGAATTCCATGTAATGATCAATGCATTTTTTGGATTCTATATTATCCGCATGTCTAGAATCCTAGCAAGAGAGTATCCCTCATTTTTTATGTAATTGAAGTGGGATTGACGAATAACAAATAAACATAATAGTGTTTATTAGTGTCGCATAAAACCAGAAATGGGGCGTGGCCAAGTGGTAAGGCAGCGGGTTTTGGTCCCGTTACTCGGAGGTTCGAATCCTTCCGTCCCAGATTTTTTCTGATGAAACGAAAGATGAAATCATATTGTACCCCACACGAGACAAAAGAAAGTTTATTAAAGAGAATAATTATCTCTTATGAACTCTTAGATTAGATGCATTTCTAAGCATTCTTTTTCTTTCTCAGAAAACATAATAAAGTGTCAAGTCCAGTCAAATTGAATATCTTTATTTTCATGAAAAATTGGGTCTATCAGTCACATTCAGGATATGCCCCTACTACTACTCATTACTCATATGTGTTTTGAAATTCGAACTTCTTAGATAAACTTTATGCTCCATATCCATGAAGGGGGAATTCTTACATGATACATTTGACATCTAATGTGAAAGAAAAGAAGGACCCCCTATTTATTTTTCCCGAACTAAAGAACTAAAGTAAGTAAATAAAAAGAAAATAAAGGGGGTATCCTAATTCTATATTTCATGGCCAGATTAAAGAATAGGAAGTTTTTAGTTTCAGCACGGGTCTTAAAACTTTTGACCAAGATCGGCTTGCGAAAAAAGAAAAAGGGTTTCTATTCTATGGATAGGAACTCCATTTTTGTATTTTAGATATTATCTGATTTGCAAATATCCATTTCTAAATCAATGGAATGTGAGGATTAGAGAGAAATTCATATATTCTGTCTACTCGGCTTTCGAATTAATTGAAAAAATTTTAAACTTGACGTAAAACACTGTATAAAAAATGAGACCTATCCCTTTATGATAGAGATAGATTTTTGTTGTATTATATTATTAGTAAAAAGGGCCCCTCTTTGGTTAAGCGAAAACCATCTCGATCTGCGATTCTTTAAATATCCAGAATGATCCATTCTGGTAAGGATAAGGTAAGAACTGTTCGTTGGATAGAATGGATTCAAAAAATCATACTTCTCCTGATTTTTGATTTGGAGTTGCTTCTTTTTAGGTAAAAGAAAGAATGCTATAAGTAAAAGCAAAGGCCTTAATTTGACTTTACACGAAATGTGTGTTTTTTTTTACTTCATTTTTTTCCCTCTTTTGGTATTCGAGTCGAAGAAGTACGAGAATTCTATAACTACCAAAAAACTTTCAATCTTTTCATTGGAATAGTTTATTTAGTTAATAGTTTTTGTTATGTAAAAATATATTGCTAATCTAATTCTAATATAGTAATTAAATTAATTAAACTTTTTTTGAGGTTGATAGTTTATTTGTTGGAGAAGAGTCGATCCTTCGCTTCTCATTTCAGGATTGACCATCTCGAGTCCTCTGTTGAGGATGGAAATTCAATAAAAAATAAGTCTTAAGCAAACTTGTTTATTCGTCTTTTTCGAACTATGTTTCCTTTCCTTCATATGATAGAATATGGGTTTAAATAAATTGGATCTTTGCGGAGTCTTCCCCGATAAATACTTATTTCTTTTATCCATATTTCTCCATAGATAGCAAGTTTGAATTAGTATACAAAAAACTAAACTAAACCAATGACTATTCATGATCCCATCCATATTGGATCAATTCCCTATACCACTTTGCAATGAAATTAGAGGAATGTTTGTTATGGTAAAACTTCGTTTAAAACGATGTGGTAGAAAGCAACGTGCGACTTGAAGGACATGATCGATTGTGGATTTTGTTATCCATCATTTTCCATAGTAATGAAAATGCTCTTGGCTCGACATAGTCTGTTCTATTCGTCCCGAACCCAATTTGCGCTGGGTTGTTTGTAAGTAAATAGTACACGATGGAGCTCGAGAGGACAGAATTTATTTTTTATCAAGGGAAAGAATCTAGGGTTAGTGAAAACTAATAAATTAGGCCAACTTTGTCAGTCTATCCTTAATATAGAAATTGAAAGGTTAAAATAAGAAGAAAGTCCAATTTTGGAAGATTGGAAAAACTCTTTCAATTAAAAGTTTATCAGAATCAATCGCCCATATTCGATTTCTATAGAAGAGGGAAATGCTTTATCGAAGGAAATAAGAAAAAAAGGGTATGTTGCTACTCTTTTGAAAGAAAAAAGAATAGGAATTCCCGAAGTAATGTCTAAACCCAAGGATTTCACAAATCAAAGATAAAGAATTCCGGAACAAGTAAACGCGATTTTCAATTGTCTCAACAATAGAATTGGATCAGAATAAGGAATAAAAGTCAATTCGTTCGAGATGAGACAAAGAAAAGAGTTTAGAGACGACTCAAAAAATTTGGAAGGATTTTTCCTTTTAAGTCTGTCAGTCAAAATTAACCAACTTGAGTCATGAGTATAAATGAAATTTGTTTTTTCTGTAAGGAAATTAATGCAAGTCATAGTCTAATTTCTATCTACTTGTATTATAGACAGAAATTCAAATCTTTTTCTCGAGCCGTATGAGGAGAAAACCTCCTATACGTTTCTAGGGGGGGCATTGTTTAGCTACATCTATCCCAATAAGCTGTCTATCGAATCGTTGCAATTGATGTTCGATCTCGAAGAGAAGGAAGAGATCTTCGAAAAGTAGGTTTTTATGATCCGATAAAGAATCAAACTTGTTTAAATGTTCCAGCTATTCTCTATTTCCTTGAAAAGGGTGCTCAACCTACAAGAACTGTTTATGATATTTTAAGGAAGGCAGAATTCTTTAAAGAAAAAGAAGGAACTTTGAGTTAATTGAAGAACTAAATGAATAAAAAAGTAGGAGAGGATCACTAGTATCCCTCGTTGTCTAATTATTTAGACACAATTTGCCTCTTTCTTAGTCCTATTTTTGACTGGATTTATGTCGTGCCAATCCAACATAAGCCCTTATTTTATTTACTTTTTCTATCTAATTTGTTTTCTTACCATTGTATTTCCATTGACAAAGGTCTATTGAACAAATAGAATTTGTAGATAGATAGGTCTCTTTATCCTCACTCCATATTAGGTTTTTCTGTCTACACTTTGCTCAAATGATAAGGTTGTCCCTCTTGCATGTACTCTCATACAATATTTTTTTATATAAAGAAATATAAATTGCTAAAAAAATGACAATTTTGCTATCGTGATTGGGGCCGCTCCTTTTTTAACCTTAGTGAAATTTAGCCGGACCTGTTCATTTTGGCATTTGAGTGTTTTTAATGGGCGATAAAATCTTTCTTTTAATGTTTTGCTAGTTCAATGTTTTGACAGGAGCGTGCGGTGTAATTCCATTGATTTTTGGGTTTCGATCGTATCTAAGATCCTATTTTATCTGGGTTGCTAACTCAATGGTAGAGTACTCGGCTTTTAAGTGCGACTATGATCTTTTACACATTTGGATGAAGCAACAAATTCGTCCAGACTCTTGGTAGAGTCTAGAAGACCACGACTGATCCTCAAGGGTAATGAATGGAAAAAAAAGCATGTCGTAATAAAATCAATTTCTTATTTTTGATTTTTGGAATGGAATAAAAAATTCCTATTTTCTGGGTCTAGTGAATAAATGGATAGAGCCTGGCTCCAATTCTGGTAAAATAAAAAGCAACGAGCTTAACTTCTTAATTGAAATGATTCCCCGATCTAATTAGACGTTAAAAATAGATTAGTGCCTGATGCGGGGAAAGGTTGGGTTTTCCTATGAACGGACCCTTGATTTTTTCTTTTTTTTTTTTTTTAGAAATCCTAATTATTCTTGATTATAGATTGAAAAGGGATGTTATGGATTGAATGTGTAAAAGAAGCAGTATATTGATAAAGAGACTGGATTCCAAAGTCAAAAGAGCGATTGGCCTGCAAAAATAAAAGATTTGTTCTCTTTTGTAATTAGAACAAACATAAACTAATTGGATAGAAAAGGAAAAGATCTGTGGATTAGATTCCTTTTCTTTCCAGGGTTTGTATTAAAAAATGCAACACCCTGTTTTGACCATATTGCACTATGTATCATCATTTGAGAAACCGAGAAATGCTTCTTCTTTCTGATTCAAGTAGAAATACAAATGGAAAAATTGGAAGGGTATTCAGAAAAACAGAAATCTCGTCAACAATACTTCGTTTACCCACTTCTCTTTCAGGAGTATATTTATGCATTTGCCCATGATTATGGATTAAAAGGTTCCGAACCTGTGGAAATTGTTAGTTGTAATAACAAGAAATTTAGTTCACTACTTGTGAAACGTTTAATTATTCGAATGTATCAGCAGAATTTTTGGATTAACTCGGTTAATCATCCTAACCAAGATCGATTGTTGGATTACAACAATTTTTTTTATTCTGAGTTTTATTCTCAGATTCTATCTGAGGGGTTTGCGATCGTTGTAGAAATCCCATTCTCGCTACGAGAATTATCTTGTCCGAAAGAAAAAGAAACACCAAAGTTTCAGAATTTACGATCTATTCATTCAATATTTCCCTTTTTAGAAGACAAATTTTTGCATTTACATTATCTATCACATATAGAAATACCCTATCCTATCCATTTTGAAATCTTGGTTCAACTCCTTCAATACCGGATCAAAGATGTTCCATCTTTGCATTTATTGCGATTCTTTCTCAACTACTATTCGAATTGGAATAGTCTTATTACTTCAATGAAATCGATTTTTCTTTTGAAAAAAGAAAATAAAAGACTATTTCGATTCCTATATAACTATTATGTATCAGAATATGAATTTTTCTTGTTGTTTCTTCGTAAACAATCTTCTTGCTTACCATTAACATCTTCTGGAAC